AATTATGGTCAACAAACAGTACGAGCTGCAAGGTACATTGGTCAAAGTTTCATGATTACCTTATCTCACGCGAATCGTTTACCTGTAACTATTCAATATCCTTATGAAAAATCGATCACATCAGAGCGTTTCCGCGGTCGAATCCACTTTGAATTTGATAAATGCATTGCTTGTGAAGTATGTGTTCGTGTATGCCCCATAGATCTACCCGTTGTTGATTGGAGATTGGAAACAGATATTAGAAAGAAACGATTGCTTAATTATAGTATTGATTTCGGAATCTGTATATTTTGTGGTAACTGCGTCGAGTATTGTCCAACAAACTGTTTATCAATGACTGAAGAATATGAACTTTCTACTTACAATCGTCACGAATTGAATTATAATCAAATTGCTTTGGGTCGGTTACCAATGTCAGTAATTGGAGATTACACAATTCGAACAATTATGAATTCGACTCAAATAAAAATAGCCACGGATAACCCCCTTGATTCAAGAACGATTACCAATTACTAAGATTCCGTTTTGATCTAAAGAAGCGAAGTTTCTTTCATTTTGGTTGGTTAGTAACTACAAAACATAACTATTGATTGGTGAGAATCACGACTTGATTTGAATTTAGAATAGATTCATATATCCGTGATGATTTCGAAATATCAAATTTCAACTACTCTTTCGGATACAAAAGCGGGATTGGTCCAATAACTGTATCTACATCAATCCACACCACATTAAGATTCAATTCAATTAGGCATATACAAGAAAAAAAAAAAAGAAAGATAGGGTAACCTCTTTTTTCCTGGCCCGGTCAGTAAGGTCATGAAAATGAAATATTTCAACTTATTTATCTCTTATTTTACACATAATGGATTTACCTGGATCAATACATGATATTCTTTTAGTATTTCTAGGATCAGGTCTTATATTAGGAGGCCTAGGGGTGGTATTACTTACCAATCCAATTTATTCTGCCTTTTCATTAGGATTGGTTCTTGTTTGTATATCCTTATTCCATATTCCATCTAACTCCTATTTTGTAGCTGCTGCACAGCTCCTTATTTACGTGGGAGCCGTAAATGTCTTAATCGTATTTGCTGTGATGTTCATGAATGGTTCAGAATATTACAAGGATTTATATCTTTGGACAGTTGGAGATGGAGTTACTTCACTGGTTTGTACAAGTATTCTTTTTTCACTAATTACTACTATCTCAGATACGTCATGGTACGGGATTATTTGGACTACAAGATCAAACCAGATTATAGAGCAGGACCTGACAAGTAACGTTCAACAAATTGGAATTCATTTATCAACAGATTTTTATCTTCCATTTGAACTCATTTCTATAATTCTTTTAGTTGCTTTGATAGGTGCAATTGCTATGGCTCGTCAGTAATAAATACTTAGAATTAGAAATCCAAAATCAAATAAAATAAATAAGGCCGTGTTTTGTTCTGTGTTATTATTATGACATCAATTTCCCTTCAGTTCCATTTTGATATTCTATTGTTCATATATTAAATTGAATGGGTTTGAGTTCGATCCATTACTAATACCTTCCTTTTTTCCGTACTTGTTATATTCTAGTCAATCAAATCGGTTAAATTGTATTGTTGTTCATATTGAAATCAATCTCAATTGATGAGGAGTTGGTCAATGATGACCGAGCATGTACTTATTTTGAGTGCCTATTTATTTTCTATCGGTATTTATGGATTGATCACAAGCCGAAACATGGTTAGAGCACTTATGTGTCTTGAGCTTATACTGAATGCGGTTAATCTAAATCTCGTAACATTTTCTGATTTATTTGATAGTCGACAATTAAAAGGAGACATTTTCTCGATCTTTGTTATAGCTATTGCAGCCGCTGAAGCAGCTATTGGGCCAGCTATTGTTTCGTCGATCTATCGTAACAGAAAATCAACTCGTATCAATCAATCGAATTTGTTGAATAAATAGTCGTAATGATATAAATAAAGACAGATATATAGAATATTTACCAATTAGAATTAGCGTGTCGTGTATAACTCGTATGACCATGTTTGCTGAAACGTAATAAATCAAAGTATCTTGGACCTCTCTCATTCTCATGACCAGATCCAGAAGTAGATTGATTATTCAATTAAAAAAAAATTCTGGTAAACCACTGATTCGTCTGGTGTCTACAATATATGATTCAGTTACTACTGATTTTACCAGATCGAAAATTGATAACGTTCAAAAAATTGATAGATCCAATGTCACATTCAGTAAAGATTTATGATACATGTATAGGGTGTACTCAATGTGTACGAGCCTGCCCCACAGATGTATTGGAAATGATACCTTGGGACGGATGTAAAGCTAAGCAAATTGCTCCTGCTCCAAGAACAGAGGACTGTGTAGGTTGTAAGAGATGTGAATCTGCTTGTCCAACGGATTTCTTGAGTGTCCGGGTTTATTTATGGCATGAGACAACTCGTAGCATGGGTCTAGCTTATTGATACGTTTCACAAAA